ATGGGTTCTGTATTGCAAGTCAACCCTACTACACCAGTACCAATAGGCGGCATAGGGGAAGAGGCGCTACGTCTAGGAATCAGCAACACGAAAACTTTGTTATAAACTGCCCCCTTTCCTTAGCGGGATCGGGACTAAGAAGAATGGTTGGGATAACAAACATCCATCTCGTTCGTACTGTGGATACCCGTATAACCATCGAAGACTGTTGAAGTGATTAATTCCTGTAAATTAAGGGGCGTTGAGAACAAAGAAATTGTTGGAGTTTCCGGTTTTATCTAGTACCAACACGCGTGATATTAAGAAAAAAGCTTTTGCAGGAAGGTTGGCTAGAGATTTCTTGTAAAAACATTAGCCCCACTTAGTTCATAATGAGAATATTTCAATCTTTTTTGATTTCATGGATTATTCTCATAATGCACATAAAGGAGGAGCCGTATGAGATTTTCATCTCATGTACGGTTTTGAAACGGAGAATTCTTTGAATCGAATGACGACCGTAACGGATGTCAGCTCAATCTGAAGGCAATTATGCGGAAGCTTTACAGAATTATTATGAAGCTATGCGACTAGAAATTGATCCTTACGATCGAAGCTATATACTCTATAACATAGGCCTTATCCACACAAGTAACGGAGAACATACAAAAGCTTTAGAATATTATTTTCGGGCACTAGAACGAAATCCGTTCTTACCACAAGCTTTTAATAATATGGCTGTGATCTGTCATTACGTGCGACTATCTCTACTATAGAAAGAAAAAAGTAAAAGAAAAAAAAAAAAGGAGGGGGGGTAAAGAGCAAATACACTAATAAATACTCGAAAAAAAAAAATAGGCTTTCTACATATGCATCGTGCAAAAACGATTTTTATCAGCTGTAGCAAAGAAAGAAACTTCATAGAAGTCGAAATATGAAGAAATCGATATGCCTAGATAGTTTATTCTATGGATAAAGGATCTAATTGATAGAGGAAGCACCGTAAAGATCAATTCGCGAGGTTTTGGGCCGATGCCGATCCAATAAGAACTGCTTATTTATGTCATGATATGAGATAAAAGTAAGGAATCCACTTATGTAATAAAGTCGATCCCCTAAGGTATTGAGCAGCGGTGTAGCATCAGATCCCAAAGACAGTAAGCCTTTTCTTTCTTAGGAAGAAAGGGCTTTTTCAAAGATTCTATATCAATTTTTATATGAAACCGAGATAGATACCTTTCAGAAAATTCTAACTATAGTGGAAATGCTTCTATGTTATTCTTCTGACGGTGGGAGAAAAGATAAAATGAAAGCAAAGCTGATTATTAATTTAATCAAAAGTCAAGTTTGAAACTCATGCTCATGGAATTAACCTCTTTTGGTTAACCCCCCAAAAAAAAGAATAAAGATAAAGATCGATCTATGAGAAATCTCATTCAATTCGATATACTAGATTCAAAAACCCGGGACACCAAAAGAATTGATTGCCGAGCCGTATGAGGCGGGAAACTCTCAAGTACGGTTCTAAGGAAAGGAATTGAACCACCTATTCCGACCGGGGGGAACAGGCCGTTCGACAGGGAGATTCTGAAATTGCGGAGGCTTGGTTCAATCAAGCTGCCGAGTATTGGAAACAAGCTATTGCGCTTACTCCTGGTAATTATATTCAAGCGCAGAATTGGTTGAAGATCACGGGACGTTTCGAATAAGAAACTCTCTGTTTATTTATTTAGAATTTTATTTCTTTAGAATTTCGATATCTATTTTCGTTTGGTATAATTAAAAATTAATTGTCTGTTAGCCCTATCAGTGGAATATAAAAGGGATCATTTATCTGGTAAGAAACAATCAAGGAATTTCATTATATCCTTTCTAAGATCGTTCTATTTCGTCTGGTATTTCATAAGGATAAACGATACAGGGATACGGTAGAAAATGTATTTTTCTCCTATTCTATTCAAATTAATAAAAGAGACCCCTCGCAGGAATGTCTCTTATCCTAGTAATTACTAATGACTGCTTGGAATAAAGTAATATGTTCTATATACGCCATTAAAGTAGCAGCTGCATTTCGGGACTTCTAATTGAGATATGAATACACTAAGGTTGTACAAAAAAAGGGTTTTTGACAAATTTTAAGCCCGTAAAGGGTTTTATAAGATTAAAAAAGATTCAAAAGGTCCGTTGAGCGCCTCCTGGATATGTCATAATAGATCCGAACACTTGCCCTGGATCGACTTCCAGACATAATTGCTCTAGTGAATAACTAAAGAAAATAAATAGATGGGAGATAGAAGTAGAAGAGAAAGAAACTAATTCTAAGCATCTCTCATAGGTTCACTAATCACTGGACTGACTGTTGGCGGGTTTCTTTGTATGTGTTGTCCGGAAAGAGGAGGACTCAATGATTATTCGTTCGCCGGAACCAGAAGTAAAAATTTTGGTAGATAGGGATCCCGTAAAAACTTCTTTCGAGGAATGGGCCAAACCGGGGCATTTCTCAAGAACCATAGCTAAGGGA